GTATGATCCCATTTTGAATGGGTTATATCGGGGAACAATCAAAAACAAAATTTCGTTAGAAAATTTCATAGAGACAATGGAAATTAATAAGATTCATAGTATCCTTCTTCCTGATACTGATTACCAAGAGTTTGAACAGAAAATAGACCGATTTGATAAAAAAACTTTTTCAACGGAAAATCGTCATTTATTTACTTTAATCAGTAAATTTGATAGAGAATCGGGATCGAGTTTAAATTGGAAGGGCCTCTCTTTATTTTCAGAAAAAGAACAAGGAAGGATTGGTTCAGAAAAAAGAGCCAAATTTTACAAATTTTTATTGAATACAATTCTAACTAGCCCTAATGGTCAAAAAACAAAACAAAAATTTGTAATAAAAATAAAAGAAATCAGTAAAAAAGTCCCTCGATGGTCATACAAACTTATTACCGAGTTGGAATTCCTATCGGGCGCAGCTCACGAAGGCCTACCGTTGGATTATCAGATACGTTCAAGAAAAAGGGATCGTGTAATAATTTATAGGCCTGCTAAACGTAGTCGCAAAGCAAGTGTCAAAAACTGGGTGTCTATTAGAGAATATTCGGAAGAATCAGATTTTCGTCGAGAATTCATAAAAGGTTCTATGCGTGCTCAAAGACGTAAAACTGTCATTTCAAAATTGTTTCAAGCAAATGTGCATTCCCCTCTTTTTTTGGACAGAATAAAAAAATCCCCCCTTTTTTCTTTTAATATACCTGAACGGATGAAATTTCTTTTTAGACATTGGATGGGTAAAGGAACAGAATTTAAAGATTATACAGAAGAACAAAAAAAAAAACAAAAGGAAGAAGAAGAGAACAAAAAAAAGGAAAAACCGTGGATAAAAATCGCGGAAGCCTGGGATTTCATTCCATATCCACAAGCAACAAGAAGTTTAATTTTAATAATTCAATCTATTTTTAGAAAATATATTCTATTACCTCCATTGATAATAGTTAAAAATATTGGGCGTATATTATTATCCCAACCTCCCGAGTGGGCTGAGGATTTCGATGAGTGGAATAGAGAAAAGCATATTATATGTACCTATAATGGTGTTCAATTATCAGAACTCGAACTTCCCAGAAATTGGTTTAAAGATGGTATTCAGATAAAAATAGTATTTCCTTTCTATTTGAAACCTTGGCACAGATCTAAGTTGAGGCCCTCTTTTTCTTCTTATAAAGATCTAAAGAAAGAACAACAGAAGTTTTGCTTTTTAACGGCTTGGGGAACACAAACGAACCTTCCCTTTGGTTCTGTCCCCCAAAAACCTTCCTTTTTTAAGCCTATTTTTAAAGAACTAAAAAAAAAAATTCGCAAAACGAAAAATAATCATTTTCAAGTTCTAGGAGTTTTAAAAGAAAGAACAAAAAAATTTCTACAAGACTCAAAAGAACCAAAAGGGGAGGTTATCAAAAACGTTTTATTTATGTTTATAAAAAGAATAAAAAAAGAACTCTTAAAAGTACAGCCAACTCAATTATTTATATTGAGAAAGGTGTATGAATCCGGCGAAACTAACCAAAAAAAAGATTATATAATCAGGAATCAGATAATTCACGACTCGTTTAGAAAAATTAAATCTACAGATAATACAAATTATTCACTGTATTCACTGAGAGAAAAAAAAATTAAAAATCTGGCGGATAGAACAAACACAATCACAAAGAAAACAAAGAGTCTTACAAAAGAAAAAAACAGTAACGCCAAGAAAAAAAGTAGTCCTAACAAAACAAGTTATAATGGAAAAGTAAAATCATCAAAAAATAGTTGGCAAATATTAAAAATAAAAAGAAGAAGCACTCGATTAATCTATAAATTATATCTTTTTATAAAAATTTTCATTAAAAGAATATACATTGATATCTTTCTATGTATCATTCATATTACCAGAATTACTACACAACTCGTTCTTGAATCGAGAAATTTTTGTTTTGATAAATACATTTACAATAATAAAACAAACAAAGAAATAAAAAACAAAAAAGAAATTCACTTTATTTCGACTCTAAAAAGTGCACTTTACAATATTAAGAATAGTAAGAAGAATTCACATCTTTTTTTTAACTTATCCTCATTATCACAAGCATATGTATTTTATAAATTATCACAAACCCGAGTTATTAATTTGTATAAGCTAAGATCTATTCTTGACTATCATGGAACCCCCTTTTTTCTTAAGACTGCAATAAAAAATTCTTTTGTAACACAAGGAATATTTCATTCCGAATTAAGACATACAAAACTTACAAGTTCTGAAATGAATCAATGGAAAAACTGGTTAAGAGGTCATTATCAATACAATTTATCTCAGATTAGATGGTCTGGATTAATACCACAAAAATGGCGAACTACAATCACTGAAGGTGGTATGACCCAAAATAAAGATTTAACAAAATGTAATTCGTATGAAAAAGACCGATTACTTTATCACAAAAAACAAAAGGATTTTAAAGTATATCCATTACCAAACCAAAAAGATAATTTTCAAAAATACTATATATATGATCTTTTATCATATAAATCTATTAATTCTGAAATGAAGAAGTCCTCATATATTATTTATGGATCACCATCAGAATTAAATAACAACCAAAAGATTACTTTTAATTACAACAATTATAAACAAAATTTCTTTGAAAGCCTGGAGGAAATTCCTATCAATAATTATCTAGAAAGGGGTGATATTATGTATATACAAAAAAATCCAGATAGAAAATATTTTGATTGGACAATTCTCAATTTTTTTCTAAGACAAAAAATTGATATTAAGGCTTGGACCAAAATGGATTATAACAGTAATATAAATACTAAGATTGGAAGTAAGAATTACCAAAAAATTGAGAAAATGGATAAAAACGATCTTTTTTATCTGACGATTCATCAAGATTTAGAAAAAAATACGATCAATGAAAAGAAACTTTTTTTTGATTGGATGGAAATGAATGAAGAAATCCTAAACCCAATATCGACGAATCTGAAACTTCCGTTCTTCCCAGAATTTGTGCCACTTTATAATGTATACAAAATCAAACCATGGATTATACCAAGCAAATTACTTCTTTTTAATAAAAACATCAATGAAAAGCAAAAATGGGATTTTTTTAGACTATCGAATGAAAAAAGATATTATGAATTAATGAATCGAAATCAAGAAGAAAAAGAACCCGCAGGCCGAAGAGGCCTTAGATCATATGCACAAAACCAAGGTAAAATGAAAAAACAATACAAGATCCGGAATAAGATGAGACCAGAAATGATTTTCTTACGGAAACACTATTTTCTTTTTCAATGGATAATAGACGATGGTTTAATTCCGAATTTAACTGAAAGAATGATCGATAATATCAAGATATATTGTTACTTGCTTGGACTGAGAAATACAAGAGATACTACTATATCGTCTATTCAAAGGAAAGAAATAAATCTGGATATAATGGTGATTCGGAAAAAATTGACTCCTATAGAATTGAATAAAAGGGGGATATTTTTTATCGAGCCCATTCGTTTGTCTGTAAAAAATGACGGATACTTTATTATGTATCAAACCATAGGTATCTCGTTGGTTCATAAGAGTAAGTACCAAACTCCTCAAAGATATCGAGAAGAAAGATATATCGAGAAAAATAAATTGGATGAATCTATCCCAAGATATCAAAGACTAATTCGAAAGATAGACAAAAAACATTATGATTTTATTGTTCCTGAAAAGATTTTCTCGTCTAGACGTCGTAGAGAATTGAGAATTCTAATTTCTTTCAATTCAAAAAATATAAATAGTGTGGATAGAAATCGAGTATTTTGTAACATAAAAGGTGGGAATACTTTTTTGGATCAAAGTAAACATCTTGATAGAGATAAAAACGAATTAATTAAATTAAAGTTATTTCTTTGGCCTAATTATCGATTAGAAGACTTAGCTTGTATGAATCGATATTGGTTTAATACCAATAATGGAAGCCGTTTTAGTATGTTAAGAATATATCCACAATTAAAAATAGGTTGATGTTACATTTTTCCTATATATTCTGTACCATATAGAAAAGCAAACAGATGCACATATGCCCTGTCTTACGTCCCAGTCTAATATAGATCGATATTTTATTTAATACTTTAATACTAAGTCAATGACGTATCAATTTGTTTGGATAAAATCTATAAAATAAACGAATCTACGGAATCTTCCTAATTAAAATTGAGGTCTAAATTATTCGACGTTGTGAGTGTAAAAATGTACCATCCCGTTTTTTATCCCTGTCCAAATCAAATGAAAATTTTGATTAAAAAAATTGGAAGTCCATAAATAAATTAAAATTCTTGTGTATACTAAATACTACATTAAAATGACTGATATTATTATTACTGATCGATAAAATCAAATATGTATATGTAAATTAAAAGGTAGGAGGAGCTTTTTTTATGATAAAAAATCCATTCAGTGTAATTATTTTGAAAGAGGAAAACGAAGACAACAAGGGGTCTGTTGAATTTCAAGTAGTGAGTTTCACCAATAGGATACGGAGACTTACTTCACATTTGGAATTGCACAAAAAAGACTATTTATCTCAGAGAGGTCTGCGTAAAATTCTAGGAAAACGTCAACGGCTGCTCGCCTATTTGTCAAAAAAAAATAGAGTACGTTATAAAGAATTAATCGGCCGGTTGGAGATTCGAGAAACAAAAAATCATTAATTTGAAGAATCGTTTTGAATTTTCGCTTAAATTTTGATGAACTTCTTTTCGCTTTCAGCAATTCATGGAAGAATGAATCGGGAAAAAACCTATGACTGCACCAGCTACACGAAATGACCTTATGATAGTCAATATGGGTCCTCAGCACCCATCAATGCACGGTGTTCTTCGACTCATTGTTACTCTAGATGGTGAAGATGTTATTGACTGTGAACCGATATTGGGTTATTTACATAGAGGGATGGAAAAAATTGCGGAAAACCAAACAATTATACAATATTTACCTTATGTAACACGTTGGGATTATTTAGCTACTATGTTCACCGAAGCAATAACTGTAAATGCACCAGAGCAGTTAGGCAATATTCAAGTGCCTAAAAGGGCCAGCTATATCAGAGTCATTATGTTAGAGTTAAGTCGTATAGCTTCGCATTTGTTATGGCTTGGCCCTTTTATGGCAGATATTGGCGCACAGACCCCCTTCTTCTATATTTTTCGAGAAAGAGAATTGATATATGACCTATTCGAAGCTGCCACCGGTATGCGAATGATGCATAATTATTTTCGTATCGGAGGAGTCGCTGCTGATTTACCTCATGGCTGGATAGATAAATGTTTGGATTTTTGTGATTATTTTTTAACAAGAGTTACTGAATATCAAAGGCTTATTACACGGAATCCTCTTTTTTTAGAGCGAGTTGAGGGAGTAGGCATTATTGGCGGAGAGGAGGCAATAAATTGGGGTTTATCAGGACCAATGCTACGAGCTTCTGGAATACAATGGGATCTTCGGAAGGTTGATCATTATGAGTCTTACGATGAATTTGATTGGGGAGTTCAATGGCAAAAAGAAGGAGATTCATTAGCTCGTTATTTAGTACGAATCAGTGAAATGACAGAATCAATAAAAATTATTCAACAGGCTTTAGAAGGAATTCCGGGGGGGCCCTATGAGAATTTAGAAATCCGGCGCTTTGATAAAGTAGGGGATCCCGAATGGAATGATTTTGACTATCGATTTATCAGTAAAAAACCCTCTCCTACTTTTGAATTGTCAAAGCAAGAACTTTATGTGAGAGTCGAAGCCCCAAAAGGAGAATTAGGAATTTTTCTGATAGGAGATAAGGGTGTTTTTCCTTGGAGATGGAAAATTAGACCGCCGGGTTTTATCAATTTGCAAATCCTTCCTCAATTAGTTAAAAGAATGAAATTGGCTGATATTATGACAATACTAGGTAGCATAGATATCATTATGGGAGAAGTTGATCGTTAAAATGATAATAGATACAACAGAAGTACAAGCTATCAATTCTTTTTTTAGATTGGAATCCTTAAAAGAGGTATATGAGATCATATGGATGCTTGTCCCTATTTTTACTCCTGTATTAGGAATCACAATAGGTGTACTAGTGATTGTTTGGTTAGAAAGAGAAATATCTGCGGGGATACAACAACGTATTGGCCCTGAATACGCCGGGCCTTTGGGAATTCTTCAAGCTTTAGCAGATGGTACAAAATTACTTTTCAAAGAGAATCTTCTTCCATCAAGAGGAGATACTCGTTTATTCAGTATCGGACCATCCATAGCAGTCACATCAATTCTACTAAGTTATTTAGTAATTCCTTTTGGCTATCACCTTGTTCTAGCCGATTTCAGTATTGGTGTTTTTTTATGGATTGCCATTTCAAGTATTGCTCCCGTGGGCCTTCTTATGTCAGGTTATGGATCAAATAATAAATATTCCTTTTTAGGTGGTTTACGGGCTGCTGCTCAATCAATTAGTTATGAAATACCATTAACTCTATGTGTGTTATCAATATCTCTACGTGTGATTCGTTAAGACATAAAATTTCCTCTATTTATTTTCTTTCTAGTAAGGAAATTTCATGAGTTGAATATATATATTTTTATTTTTTATTCATCATTCGGGTTGATGAACTAAACCAGATAGTTATATGAGTGAAAAAAACAGCTTCTTATTTTGCAGTAAAAAGATTCAGCCTCGTTTCCTATGTACAAGAATTAAGTGAAAGTAAACATAAGCATTATATACTATTTACCCCAAGATTGAGTGATTAATCATCATGACTTGAAGCGGGTTCAAAAGGAGCAACTGTCTAGGGATTTTACTAGCTATTAACATACATGTATTACTCTAACGAACGGGGTCTTTTTGACCAAAAAGAGTGGATAGTTAGGAACACCAAGGTACACAAAGGATTCGTAATAGAGATTATGTAAGTAGAATTTTTCTGTGTATACTGCATAGCATAAAAGGGATTCTAATTGGGGCTTTATGTTGGTAGAAATGATGAAGGAGTACTCCCGAAGATTCCGATCCAGAGTATGTTCCTATCCACCGATTAAGTAAATAACTATCAAGAACGAAGTAATCCTTTACTTTGCTTTGTTTAAAGTCCCTTTTTCTGAGAAAGGAGAATAGGAACGAAAAAATAAAATCGAAAGAATTTAATTGCACTACAAAAAGGTCTTTTTTTTTTCTTTTTTAGAGAGATAGAATAGAATTCTTGTAATGTTTCGTGAACTAACGCAATGTATAATTTTTTTCGTAATCAAAAATGCTAGGTTGAAATATTTATTGAGATTTCTACAAGAAACTTTTTATTCAAAGGTTAAGTTATTACTCAACAAAAAATTTTAAATTTTTAAAAGATAAGATCAATTCAAAAGCACTTTATAATAAAAAAGAATATATAGCAGACAGAATTCCATTGTCTAATTGGGGACCTTACGATAGATTTGGATTCTATCCTACAAACATATCA